TAGAAATACGCTTTTCTATATTTATCCATGGATCCTTTACTAATACTCATTAAATTGGAAGTATTGATCCAATTCAAAAAAAAATTATGTTTCGCAATTAAATAATCCAATTTTCCATTTTTAATTGACCCTTGGATACAAATCACGAGAATGTATATTTTTCCTCGAATCCTTCGTTGAGAGGTAAAGGATTAAATCCTTTTAAGAAATAAAGTTTTTCTTCGGAATATGAATCAAATCAAACCGAGGGATCCCTTAACTATAAAAGGGATTAATAAAACGAATCACACTTTTACCACTAAACTATACCCGCTACAATGCGATTATTGTATATAAATGAAACTTTTGTCGAACAAAAAAAGGTAATCGGACGTAATCAAGATAGGATCCAAAACAAAATAATGATGAAAATTATAGCATTGACGTGTTTGTTTTGGTTTTGTCAGTAAACCTAATCAGATTAGTAAAAGAGCACTCCTAATTCAAAATTTAAATAAAGAAAGAACAAGTTCTTTCTTTTGCTGGAGGATTTTTGACAGAACAGATAGGGCTCGATAAAACTATTTATGTTATGACATAAGAATGCATTGCACAACAATCCACAGTTCCTTATTTTTTTTTTCTTTTTTTTCCAGTAAAGGAAAAAAAATAAGAAAAGAAAGAATAATAATAATAAAAAATGACACTTTGATTCTATAGAATGAAATTCCATATCAGAGGAATGGAAAGATCCCTTCTTCTGATTGTTGTTTCAATAATCAATAATAAGCATTTTTGTTTTCAAACAAATCATTTTATCTATATCTATGATTTCGAATGGAACAAAAAATGGCCCGGCTAGGTACTGACCAGGCCAGGCCGTGAAAAGAAAAAAAGCTCTTTCGGAAGAAGAGGTATTCTTGCTTTTTTCTTTTTTTTTTTTATTCGAAATATCTCTTTAGAACCTTTTCTTTATCTAAATGGGATTGCTTATAAAAGTAGTATATATTAAAGTTGTATATATTAATAGAGTAAAAAAAAATAAAGAGAGATAAAGAAAAGAAAGGCTTTTTTTCAAGCCTTACTTTTTGTGTAATGTAAGATAGTAATTATCCTTTTTCAATTGGGAGAGATGGCTGAGTGGACTAAAGCGTCGGATTGCTAATCCGTTGTACGAGTTTTTCGTACCGAGGGTTCGAATCCCTCTCTTTCCGTTTCCGTTGATGACTTGTTATTTTATTTATTTTTTTTTTCAAAACCTTTCCTTTGTTTTTGTTTTTTTTTTATTTCATATAATAAATAAGGATGTACAATAGATAAAATCCTAAGTAAAATAGATAAAATCCTAAGTAAGAACATTGAAAAATTAAGCAAGTAAAAAGAAAGGCCTTTTTATTCTTCACGTCCAGGATTACGTCCTGGATCATTAGATAGGAATCCAAAGATGAAGAGAGAAACAAAAAATATCACTACTGTATAAACAAAGAGTTTGAGAGTAAGCATTACACAATCTCCAAGATCTTTTTTTTTCAAAAAAAAAGAGAATAGATTCTCCATTTTTATACCCCATATCCTATTTTGACACCAATAAACAAAATGGTTTCTCGAAATCAAAAATAAAAAAGAATTTTCAGAAATTCATTTGGAATAAGAGTCGAGTCTTTCATAAAAAAAAAATCTTTCCTATTTTGAAATGACTCTAAAAGGGTTTTTCAATAAATGAAAAAGAATCCGAATGAGGAAAGAGGGGAGTCAGATTTTTTGCAGCTATCTAAGAATTGTTTGAATCGAGGGTTCATGTTCATGCTGTAAGACTTATCCGATCTTATCCATTGTTCCAATTTTTTTTTGTTTCGAATAAATCATGTCTAGGACAGTATTAAAGATCTCATCGAAAACTTACAGCAGCTTGCCAAACAAAGGCTAAGAGAAAAAAGAGAAGGGGTATTACTGGCATAAAATCTACGATTGGATTCAAAAAAGCGTAGGCCTCAGGCAATTTGGCTAAGAAAAAACTACTTGAATAAAGGGTGGAATGAAGACAGATACAGATCAAACTAAAGATATTAAGCATAACAAACATTTTTTTTTTTTCTTGGACTTGGAGATAATTGTATTTTGATTGAGTTATTGTTATTGATAATTGATATCCCTTAAAAATGAAAAAAAAAAGGTAAGGGATACCAAAAAATCCTTCTTTGAACTCACCCAATCAAAAATCCTTCAATTCTCAAAAAAGAATAGAAGAAATCATACTTTTATACAATATCTTAATTGAATTATATGTAATGATCAATAAATTCAGCTTCATTGTATATCTACACGTGTCAAAACCCTAGGAACAATAGAGTCCATAGATATTTATTTTAGATTGGAATTGACGAACAACCAAAAACAATACTACTCTTTAGTAGTATTGAATAGAAATTGAAATGGGGCGTGGCCAAGTGGTAAGGCAACGGGTTTTGGTCCCGCTATTCGGAGGTTCGAATCCTTCCGTCCCAGGGAATACCTATTCTATATATAGATAGAAACATAGATAGAAATATCTATTATCACAATAAAGAAAGGTTTTCTTTTTGAACTACCTTCTGTTTTTTGAACTACCTTCTCTACTCTTTAAGAGTTAAATATTGGATATTATGTGATTCTTGTTTCTGATTTTTAATGATTCTATTCTTCTTTAAATCCTATTTTTTCACAAATTAAATTCAACTAAGATACATATAGATGAAACTGAATCGAGTTGTGATCTAGGAATCTAGATTCGAAGAATTGGAAATAAAGAAAAAAAAAAGGGGGTTGCAAAAGAGGTTGAATGCGCTTTTCATCGTATGTCCATCCCCTTATACTTTGAATATTGAATATTCATATTGAAGTTTAAGTTAGTTACTTCGAAAAGCCTTACGTCCCATATAATAAGAATTAATTAACAATGTAAGATAGCAATTTAACTAGCTGTGCTTGTACAAATTGGAAAATTGGATTAAGAAATAATCAAGTTACATACATATAACGTATCTATTTTCTTTGAACCTCATTTTTAGGTATTTCATTTCGTATTTGATTTGGTTCGCATATATAATTGTAAATATATGTAATAATATATACAGGGGGGGTAATTCATACATCCTATATTCTATTCCCCTTGCTTTAAATAAAAATTATTGAATGAACCCCCACCAGTCAAAGAAACTACGCGTAAAATGAGGAAATGCTTAATGTATTATTGTCGTTCTATTTCAGTGATAACGTTTTTTGGTTTTTTGAAAAAGATTTTGGATCCGTTAATTTGAAATATTCTATATTGAATATTCATAATTCATTCCAATGACAATTGTTCAGTCTATCTGATAGAGGGAATTCTTTTTTTTATGATTTTATTTTTCAGTATGAAATGAAAGAAAAAGAGCCTAAATCTTCCTTTACATCAACTTTTTTTTATTCACTCCACGAAAAAAAGAAATTTATTTCTTTTTCTATCTATCTATATTTTTTTAATCACTGAGGTTTAATTCAAAGATGAATTATTTATGATGATAAATGCAATCTTTAGGAAAACTTTATTCAAATAGTGATATCCAGGTAGGTTTTTTTTCAATTCAATAACTATTTGAATTGAATGATTTCTTATGAGTATTTGATATTCGAAGAAGTCTAAGATTGTTGAATATATCCTCTCAAGTTACTTGAAGATGCAATGTAGATTCAATACAAAGAACTTTTTTCTTCCTAATATTTAGAAATTAATAAATAAAATAAAAATATTGCATTCATCCAATAAAAAGAAAATCGAGGATTAAATAGAATTCTTTCTAAGACTTCTTTAGAAACCAATGGAACGACCGAACAAATGACTATTCATGATTCCCTAATTGAATCAATTACATATCAGTTCCAAACTAGAGGAATGTTATGGTAAAACTTCGTTTGAAACGATGTGGTAGAAAGCAACGTGCGACTTGAAGGACATGATCAGTTGTGGATTCTTACACCCACCCTTTTTATTATATAGGAATGAAGGTGCTCTTGGCTCGACATCCTTTGTTCTGTTCCACTCGAAACCTCATTTTTTCTTGGGTTGTAGTGTAAACAGTATGTGATGTAGCTCGAGTAGAAAGTATTGATTCATTTCTCAGGGCAAGGATCTAGGGTTAGTGCCAATTAATAAGTTGGAACAACTTCGTAAGTGTAGTCTATTTTCGATTTCTAAATCGAAAGGATCCAATTCGAGCAAGTTTCAAATCCAAAAAAGGAAAATTTGTTGGAATTAGTGAAACTCTTTTGATCAAAAGTGTATCTTGCGGGAATCAACCGTTTATGATTCTTTGATAGAAATAAATCAGAAAAAGGGCCGTGTTGCTGCCATTTTGAAACGATTAAAAATCACCGAAGTAATGTCTAAACCCAATGATTCAAGGCAAAGATAAAATATTTTGGAACAAGGAAATATCTTTTTTTTAATTGTCTCGACAACTAGATCAAGAACAAGGAGTCCAAATATATTCTAAACGAGACAAAGAAAAAGGGGTTAGAGACCACTCAAAAAATCAAATACATAAGGGTTTTCTTTTGAGCTATTTCATATTTCCGAGTTACTCAACTTGAGTTTTGAGAATACAAATTATTTTTTTTTTTTGATAAAGAAAAAGAAGAATAAAAAAGTATTAAATAATCTTAGTCTAATTGATTTGATTTAATGCTTTTATAGATCTATTTGACATTCGAATTGTATACATAGACATATCTTCTAATTTCTCGAGCCGTACGAAGAGAAAGCTTCGTATACGTTTCTAGGGGGGGTTCTAGTTTATCTACGTCTATCCCAATGAGCCGTTTATCGAATCGTTGCAATTGATGTCCGATCCCGAAGAGAAGGAAGAGATCTTCGGAAAGTGGGTTTTTATGATCCGATAAATAATCAAACGTATTTAAATATTCCTGCTATTCTATTTTTTCTTGAAAAAGGTGCTCAACCTACAGGAACTGTTTATGATATTTTAAAGAAAGCGGGGGTTTCT